GCTAACTCTACATCTGAAATAGATAATGAAAGAGTAAATATTCGCCCGCGAAAATTTGGATTTTATTGGATTTCTAAATAGGGGCCAATCCGATATGGTAATAAAAGGAAAAACAAAATAAAGATTCGTTAGAACCTTATAACATAAGAAAACAACATTATCTATTTATATCTAGATAACAAGAATTGTCTATAATAGAAAAAGAATATTTGTAAAAAGATGTTTAGTTATATATCAAAAGAAGATATACAAATTTCCAATAAACCAATAGATTAAATGAAATCTCAAAAAGTCCCACCACGATTCGATATATTATTCATGAAATCCATGTATATTCTATTCTATTTTAATCGTTTCATTCGCGAGGAGCCGTATGAGGTGAAAATCTCATGTACGGTTCTGTAGTAGAGATGGAATTGAGAAAAAACCATCAACTATAACCCAAAAAAAACCAGATTCCGTAAACAACATAGAGGAAGAATGAAAGGAATATCCTCTCGAGGTAATCATATTTGCTTCGGTAGATATGCTCTTCAAGCACTTGAACCCACTTGGATCACATCTAGACAAATAGAAGCAGGGCGGCGAGCAATGTCACGAAATGCCCGCCGCGGTGGAAAAATATGGGTACGCATATTTCCAGACAAGCCGGTTACAGTAAGACCTACAGAGACACGTATGGGGTCAGGAAAAGGATCTCCCGAATATTGGGTAGCTGTCGTTAAACCCGGTAGAATACTTTATGAAATGGGCGGAGTCACAGAAAATATAGCCAGAAAGGCTATTACAATAGCAGCATCCAAAATGCCTATACGAACTCAATTCATTATTTCGGCATAATAATTAGAACCAAAGGAAAGAGGTCTTTGGGATGAAAAAAAAACAATTGCAATTGTAGGTTTCTTTTTTTTTTTTTTGATACACAATATTTCTTTTTTTTTTTTTTTACTTCGCCCTTTGCACTGAAAGAACAGAGAAAAAAAAAATGATATGATTCAACCTCAAACCCATTTGAATGTAGCCGATAACAGCGGGGCCCGCGAATTGATGTGTATTCGAATCATAGGAACTAGTAATCGACGATATGCCTATATTGGTGACGTTATTGTTGCTGTAATCAAGGAAGCAGTACCAAATACACCGTTAGAAAGATCAGAAGTGATCAGAGCTGTAATCGTACGTACTTGTAAAGAACTCAAACGTAACAACGGTATGATAATACAATATGATGATAATGCTGCAGTTGTCATTGATCAAGAAGGAAATCCAAAAGGAACTCGAATTTTTGGTGCAATTGCTCGGGAATTGAGACAGTTAAATTTCACTAAAATAGTTTCATTAGCACCCGAAGTATTATAAGACGAGACTATGATATATTTATAGTATTTGAATGAAATAGATTAATTAATAGATTGATTATATCTCACGCATATACCTTTTCTTTTGTAATTATTATACAAAAAAGATTCTAATTATTATTAAAAAATCAAAAAATATTTAAAAATTCAATAATTCATAAAAAAAAAATATCAATATTCAATAGAAAATTTCAATATAAATATAAAAATCAATAAAAAAAAAATAGAAAATCTCATTAATTAATAAAAAAAAAAACTCAGTAATGTAATATTAATATTTAATATTATATTAAAGATTAATATTTAATATTATATTAAAGTAATATTAATAAATTTTTAATAATTTTAATTCATTTTAATAATTAATAAAAAAGCATGTTGATTATATCAAAAGTCAAGGGCAACAATCATTTTAGTTTATCATGGGTAAGGACACCATTGCTGACATAATAACCTCTATACGAAATGCTGACATGAATAGAAAAGGGACGGTTCGAATACCATCTACTAACATCACCGAAAACATTGTTACAATACTTTTTCGAGAAGGTTTTATTGAAAACGTGAGAAAACATAGGGAAAGCAACAAATATTTTTTAGTTTTAACTCTACGGCATAGAAGAAATAGGAAAGGGTCATATAAAACTATTTTGAATTTAAAACGAATCAGTAGACCTGGTCTACGAATCTATTCTAATTATCAACGAATTCCTAGAATTTTAGGAGGGATGGGCATTGTAATTCTTTCTACTTCTCGAGGTATAATGACAGATCGAGAGGCTCGATTAGAAAGAATCGGCGGAGAAATTTTATGTTATATATGGTAATCTTTCTGATATCCGAATTCTATGAGAAACTTACATACATTTTTGTGAAAAAAGAGAGAGAAAAAGCGGGTTTCTAATATCACTCCACATACATTAGTGAATACGGGAAAGGGGTTTTAACTGCAATAGAAATAAAATCATGAGGGTTTAATTACTGAATCACTTCCCAATGGTATGTTCCAGGTTCGTTCCTATAATGAAAATAAGATTCCAGATAATGAAAATATAGATTCTAGGTGGTCATGTTTCCGGAAGAATTCGACATAGTTTTATACGGATACTACCGGGAGATAAAGTAAAAAATAGAAGTAAATC